AGACAACAATTAGCCAATCTAGATTTACGAATTATTATAGATTCTTCATTGGTAGAATGGAAAGAATTGGAGGAAGAGGAACCCACAGGGAATGAATGGGAAGATCGGAAAGTTGGAAGAAGAAAAGATTTTTTGCTTAGACGCATGGAATTGGCTAAGCATTTTATTCGAACAAATATAGAACCAAAATGGATGGTTTTGTGTCTATTACCAGTTCTTCCTCCTGAGTTGAGACCAATCTATCATATAGATGAGGATAAACTAGTGACCTCGGATATTAATGAAATCTATAGAAGAATTATCTATCGGAATAATACTCTTACAGATCTATTAACAACAAGTATAGCTACGCCAGAAGAATTAATAATATCTCAGGAAAAATTGCTACAAGAAGCCGTGGATGCACTTCTTGATAATGGAATTTGTGGACAACCAATGAGGGATGATCATAATAGAGTTTACAAGTCGCTTTCAGATGTAATTGAAGGCAAAGAAGGAAGAGTTCGCGAGACTCTGCTTGGTAAACGGGTTGATTATTCAGGACGGTCAGTCATTGTCGTCGGCCCTTCACTTTCATTACATCGATGTGGATTGCCTCGGGAAATAGCAATAGAACTTTTCCAGGCATTTGTAATTCGCGACCTAATTAGAAAAAATATTGCTTCGAACATCGGAGTTGCTAAGAGTCAAATTCGGAAAAAAAAACCGATTGTATGGGAAATACTTCAGGAAATTCTGGATGACCATCCTGTATTGTTGAATAGAGCGCCTACTCTGCATAGATTAGGCATACAGGCATTCCTCCCTATTTTAGTGGAGGGGCGTGCTATTTGTTTACATCCATTAGTTTGTAAGGGCTTCAATGCAGACTTTGACGGGGATCAAATGGCTGTTCATGTGCCTTTATCTTTGGAAGCTCAAGCAGAGGCACGTTTACTTATGTTTTCTCATATGAATCTTTTGTCTCCAACTATTGGAGATCCCATTTCTGCACCAACTCAAGATATGCTTAGTGGACTCTATGTCTTAACGAGTGGAAATCGTCGGGGTATTTGTGTAAATAGGTATAATCCATGTAATCGCAGAAACTATCAAAATGAAGATAATAAGTATACAAAAATAAAAGAACCCTTTTTTTGTAATGCCTATGATGCAATTGGAGCTTATCGGCAAAAACGAATCAATTTAGGTAGTCCTTTGTGGCTGCGGTGGCGACTAGATCAACGCGTTATTGCTGCAAGAGAAACTCCCATCGAAATTCACTATGAATCTTTGGGGACCTATTATGAGATTTATGGACACTATCTAATAGTAAGAAGTATAAAAAAAGAAATTCTTTATATATATATTCGAACCACTCTTGGTCATATTTCTCTTTATCGAGAAATAGAAGAAGCCATACAAGGGTTTTGGCAGGGCTGTTGTAATTCTATGCTACCAGCGGGAATTCGAGTCTCACCGGGTTAACTAGGACTAGAATTGCGGAATTTCTACATGAATCAAGATCTATAAAAGGAAGTTTTCCAATCACTGACTCAAACCCATTGTCAAATTCTACTCAGCGCAATATGGAGGTACTGATGGCAGAACGACCCACTCAGGTCTTTCACAATAAAGTGATAGACGGAACTGCCATGAAACGACTTATTAGTCGATTTATTGATCACTATGGAATAGGATATACATCACATATCCTGGATCAAGTAAAGACTCTGGGTTTCCGACAAGCTACCGCCGCATCCATTTCATTAGGAATTGATGATCTTTTAACAATACCTTCTAAAAGATGGCTAGTTCAAGACGCTGAACAACAAAGTTTTATTTTAGAAAAACACCATCATTATGGGAATGTACACGCGGTAGAAAAATTACGTCAATCGATCGAGATCTGGTATGCCACAAGTGAATATTTGCGACAAGAAATGAATCCGAATTTTCGGATGACCGATCCTTTTAATCCAGTGCATATAATGTCTTTTTCGGGAGCCAGAGGAAATGCCTCTCAGGTACATCAATTAGTAGGTATGAGAGGATTAATGTCGGATCCCCAAGGACAAATGATTGATTTACCCATTCAAAGCAATTTACGTGAAGGACTCTCTTTAACAGAATATATTATTTCTTGCTACGGAGCCCGTAAAGGAGTTGTGGATACCGCTATTCGAACATCAGATGCAGGATATCTCACGCGCAGACTTGTTGAAGTAGTTCAACACATTGTTGTACGTCGAACAGATTGTGGCACCGTCCGAGGTATTTCTGTAAGTCCTCGAAATGGAATGATGGCGGACAGGATTTTTATCCAAACATTAATTGGGCGTGTATTAGCAGATCATATATATATAGGTTCGCGATGCATTGCTACTAGAAATCAAGATATTGGGGTTGGGCTTGTCAATAGATTCATAACTTTTAGAGTACAACCCATCTCTATTCGAACCCCCTTTACTTGTAGGAGTACATCTTGGATTTGTCAATTATGTTATGGCCGGAGTCCAGCTCATGATGACCTGGTCGAATTGGGAGAAGCTGTAGGTATTATTGCAGGTCAATCGATTGGAGAACCGGGCACTCAATTAACATTAAGAACTTTTCATACCGGCGGGGTATTCACAGGGGGCACTGCAGAACACGTGCGAGCCCCTTCTAATGGAAAAATAAAATTCAATGAGGATTTGGTTCATCCGACACGTACACGTCATGGACATCCTGCTTTTCTATGTTCTAGAGACTTGTATGTAACTATTGAGAGTGAAGATATTATACACAATGTGTGTATTCCGCCCAAAAGTTTTCTCTTAGTTCAAAACGATCAATATGTAGAATCAGAACAAATCATTGCTGAGATTCGCGCGAGAACATCCACTTTGAATTTGAAAGAGAAGGTTCGAAAACATATTTATTCTGACTCAGAAGGTGAAATGCATTGGAATACCGATGTGTACCATGCACCCGAATTCACATATGGTAATATTCATCTCTTACCAAAAACAAGTCATTTATGGATATTATTAGGGGAGCCCTGGAAATCCAGTCTAGGCCCCTGTTCGATCCACAAGGATCAAGATCAAATGAACGCTTATTCTCTTTCTGTTAAGCGAAGATATATTTCTAACCCCTCAGTAACTAATAATCAAGTGAGACACAAATTTTTTAGTTCGTATTTTTCTGGTAAAAATCAAAAAGGAGATAGGATTCCTGATTATTCAGAACTTAATCGAATGACATGTATTGGTCGTTGTAATCTTAGATATCCGGCCATTCTCGAGGGGAATTCTTATTTATTGGCAAAGAGGCGAAGAAATAGAGTCATCATCCCACTCGAATCAATTCAAGAAGGCGAGAACCAACTAATACCTTCTTCAGGTATCTCAATTGAAATCCCCAGAAATGGTATTCTCCGTAGAAATAGTATTCTTGCTTATTTCGATGATCCTCGCTATATCAGAAAGAGCTCGGGACTTACTAAATATGAGACCAGAGAACTTAATTCAATCGTCAACGAAGAGGATTTGATTGAGTATCGAGGAGTCAAGGTATTTTGGCCAAAATACCAAAAGGAAGTAAATCCCTTTTTTTTTATTCCCATGGAAGTCCACATTTTGTCCGAATCTTCTTCCATAATGGTACGGCACAATAGTATTATTGGGGTAGATACACAAATCACTTTAAATAGAAGAAGTCGGGTAGGCGGATTGGTCCGAGTGAAGAAAAAAGCAGAAAAAATTAAACTGATAATATTTTCTGGAGATATCCATTTTCCTGGAAAGACAAATGAGGCATTCCGATTGATACCACCAGGAGGGGGAAAACAAAATTCCAAAGAATACAAAAAATTAAAAAATTGGCTATATATCCAACGAATCAAACTTTCCAGGTATGAAAAAAAATATTTTGTTTTGGTTCAACCCGTAGTCCCATATAAAAAAACGGATGGTATAAATTTAGGAAGACTTTTCCCGCCGGATCTCTTGCAGGAAAGTGATAATCTACAACTTCGAGTTGTCAATTATATCCTTTATTACGACCCAATTCTTGAAATTTGGGACACAAGTATTCAATTAGTTCGGACTTGTTTAGTGTTGAATTGGGACCAAGACAAAAAGATTGAAAAGGCCTGTGCTTCCTTTGTTGAAATAAGGACAAATGGTTTGATTAGAGATTTTCTAAGAATCGACTTAGCAAAGTCACCTATTTCGTATACCGGAAAAAGGAACGATCTATCGGGTTCAGGATTGATCTCTGAGAATGGATCAGATCGCGCTAATGTCAATCCATTTTCTTCCATTTATTCCTATTCCAAGGCAAGGATTCAAGAATCCCTTAATCCAAATCAAGGAACTATTCATACGTTATTGAATCGAAATAAGGAATCTCAGTCTTTGATAATTTTGTCATCATCCAATTGTTCTCGAATAGGCCCATTCAACGATGTAAAATCTCCCAATATTCTAAAAGAATTAATCAAAAAAGACCCCCGAATTCCAATTAGGAATTTGTTGGGCCCCTTAGGAACAGGCTTTCCAATTTCTAATTTTGATTTATTTTCCCATTTAATAACCCATAATCAGATCTTGGTAACTAACTATTTCCAACTTGATAATTTAAAACAGATTTTTCAAATACTTAAATATTATTTACTGGATGAAAATGGTAAAATTTATAATCCCTATTCCTGCAGTAACATCATTTTGAATCCATTAAATTTGAATTGGTATTTTCTCCATTACAATTATTGTGAAGAGACATCTACAATCGTTAGTCTTGGGCAGTTTCTTTGTGAAAATGTATGTATAGCCAAAAAAGGACCCCATTTAAAATCGGGTCAAGTTCTAATTCTTCAAGTTGATTCTGTGGTAATACGATCAGCTAAGCCTTATTTGGCTACTCCAGGAGCAACTGTTCATGGACATTATGGGGAAATCATTTACGAAGGAGATACATTAGTTACATTTATATATGAAAAATCAAGATCTGGTGATATAACTCAAGGTCTTCCA